GACTAAGCTGGGTACCGGCCTTTTCATGGCTACGATTATCGGAATCGCAGCCTGGAGCTCTCGCAATGGCGAACCGAACGCCGGCCGGTTTTTGCCGACTCGGGGGGCTACGGTTCAAACGATAGATAGCGATTCGGCCTCTGATTCTGCGCCGCACCAAGTCCAAACCGGATCCGACACCGAAAACCCTTCTTCGGAAGGATATTCTGTCGAAGAATCTTCTGGATACAGGGCCGATCATTCTTCGCTCTCTAGCGAAGTCGGATCCACGGCCGAGGATTCCTATTTGTTTTTGACAGAGGACGAAATGAATCAAGAGTCACTCAACGACCTTCGACGCGATCTTCGTAGCCTTGAGCGGGATATCCGCAGGGATCACGAGATAACCGTTCAGCACCTAGAAGCTATCCGACAAGAATTTAGAGAAGACCGGGCACGAGAACAAAGCGTCAACCGCCTCCAAGTCTTCTCGGCCCTCGTTCTCTCTATCTATTTGACTTTTAGACAGAAAGGGAAATAACATAGGTTGTCGTTGTCGTCATATAGATAGAGAGAATCTATAGTAAAGCGAGACGGCAACTTTATTCTCACAAAAGAGAATTCTTTGTAACTGACTCGGGCGAAGGATAAGGATCGATTGGATCTCTATTCTTCCCCCGATCCCGAGAGGGTCTATTCAAATCAAATGACTATATCATTTCATCTTGTATTTGTCGACGACCCTGAAGAATGCTAATTCGAATGAACTAGAATTTGTTAGTTTCCCTCTTTTTCCCGAGGTAAAAGGGGTCAAGTCTCCAATCCAATTCGAAAGAATCATCCGGTTAGGATCGATCTAAACCAGCCCATTCTATATATGATTCAGCATGCCAACTATTAAACAACTTATTAGAAACACAAGACAGCCAATCAGAAAGGGCAAAAAAGCCCGCGCTCTTCGGGGATGTCCTCAGCGTCGAGGAACATGTACTAGGGTGTATGTGCGACTCGTTCAGATCATGAACTGGACCAAAAGAAAGGAGACAATTTTTACAGTATCAAAGATCAGTACCAATGAATAGGATAGAGTGGAAGAACTCCATTCACTGTCTAAAAAAAAAGACCTTTGTTGTGTATGAAATTTATGGTTTCCATTGGTACAAATCCGATCACCTCAATTGGAGATAAGAAGCAATTCCCCATTGGTAGCAAATGGTTATCCATTAAGCGGGGGAAATCTTATTTAAGAAGCATAAAAATGATGCTCCTACTCTTGCAAGAACGGATTCACAGGGTCAGCTACCTAACCAACCTTCATAATTAAATGCCGTTACTGTATAGGTAGATCTTATTGTGAAAAGACCTATTACTGGATAATTCATGGGTAGAGCCAAAGAGTGTGAACTATACAAGTTACTAAATTAAGGAAGGGGCTCCGGTGTATAGAAAGGACCTCACCGTTTAAAAAGTAACCATAGAAACGATGGAACCCACTATTTTTTATTCATTTCTATTTATTACTTAAATTGACTTTGACTAGTTTTTTGATCAATCTTATTTCGAGGTGAAATGCCTGGAAAAAATCGTGGTTGGGAAGGTCATCGTAGCAAAAGCCATTGGAATTTTTTTTTTATACATCGGAAGAATCCGTTTTGTTATTAATAGACCGGGAGGGGGGGGGGAGAATGACTGAAAGAAAAGAAAGCAATTAGTTATTCATCAAAGTTTAATTGGATTCAATGACCAGAATTAGACGAGGATATATAGCTCGGAGACGTAGAACAAAAATGCGTCTATTTTCATCAACTTTTCGAGGGGCTCATTCAAGACTTACTCGAACTATGACTCAACAGAAAACGAGAGCTTTGGGTTCTGCTCATCGGGATAGGGGCAGGAAAAAGAGAGATTTTCGCCGTTTGTGGATCACTCGTATAAATGCAGTAATTCGTGAGATTAAGGTATTCTATAGTTATAGTATATTTATACACAATCTGCACAAGAAGCAATTGCTTCTTAATCGTAAAATACTAGCACAAATCGCTATATCAAATCGAAATTGTCTTTCCATGATTTCCAATGAGATCATTCATTTTGAAGGGAAGGGTTTAAACGAAGTTCCCCGGAGAATGAACTCCGGGAAAGTAGAGTATAAATTAATAGGATAAGGTAGTCAAAATGAACGAACACGAGTCACTAAAAAAAGATGAAATATTTCATCTTTTTCTTCCCCGATTCGGATTCTTTTTTGTTTCTTCCGACGTGACAATCCAATCTGGGTTCTCTCATTTTTCGAACAAAACATCAACCCTAGTTGGGTTGGAGATTGGAATTTTTATTCCTGGAATTTTTATTCCATTGGGTTTTATTCCATTGGGTTTTATTCCATTGTGGCCGTAGGCCTACTTTTTTTCTGGTTCTAGGACCTTTAGTCCTCGGGGTTGACTTGGTTCTTGCAAAGGGTTTCCACTTATCATTAGGAAGAAAAGGTAACAAAGCTAAAATACGAGCTTGTTTTATAGCAAGCGTAATTAATCGTTGTTGTTTCAAGGTCAACCGATTCACTCGTCTAGATAATATTTTTCCTTGTTCACTAATAAAGTGACTAATTAAACTCATGTTTCTATAATCAATTCGATCCCCCGCTCCAATTGGGGGCAAACGCCTACGAAAAGATTGCTTGGATTTCGATTTCAGAAAGGGTTTCTTGGATTTCAGAAAGGGTCGCTTAGATTTCAGAAAGGGTCGCTTAGATTTCAGAAAGGTTCGCTTGGATTTATCCATGGTTTATTTAGTCCTTATCTCTAAAATCCTATTTCTGAATTCGAATTTGGGATCCGACCGAAATAGGATTTGATTTGTTTATATTTATATATATTATAGGTTATGTAATTTGTTCTTGTTACTGGGAAAGGTGGCAGTTCCGTTCGATCTATTTCGTTATCTCCCCATGAATTGTATGCTTGGAACAATAGGGGCAGAATTTTCTCAATTCCAATCGACTAGGTGTCTTGTGTCGATTCTTTTGAGTCATATATCTGGAAATGCCCGGCGATTCCTTATTAACATTAACACTCTTTCGGACACAACTGGTACATTCCAAAATAACTCTGACTCTGACATCTTTACCCTTGGCCATGAACCTCCTTTGAATTTTGGATTCACTCAACTCTTCTATTTTCAATCCGAAACGAAGAAAAAAAGGAAAAAAATAGAAGTTGCTAACCCGAAATCCGATTAGGAACGATTTCGTTGCAATCAATAGAGTAAAGAAGTAATACAATGATTTTTAACTCTCAATTATTTCTCGAATCCCAGTAGAGTATTTCATGTAAGTATCTTGTATGATTTTTTTACCCTAGACCCATTATTTCTAGTTTCGTACTCCCTCTATGAATTCGAGCCTAACCGCGAGTTTCGCCGAGGTTGAATCCACTTTGATTCTTTTTCTGTCCTACTTTCTTTATCCTCAAAAAATAAAAAAAAAATAACAAAACAAAGAAAGAGAGAGAGAAAGAGGTCTTAGTCACAGATAATTTATTGTATCGCTAATCTTCTTCATCCCTTCGCATGTCAATAACTAGAATGAAAAAAGGGGAATGTCAACGCATCCGGGAAGAAACGATTGATCTCTATCAATAGACCCGCTAAAGACCCGAACCATAGAGTACTTAGCACAGGTGCCGCGGAGAGATATGTTTTTAGATCGCGCATTGAAAATCCTCCTTCTTTATTGGAATACATATATGATCAGATGCATATGTCGTTAAGGATCGCTTGTATTTTATTTGTACGCGGAATCCCTAACAAAAACGGATATATACCACGACCTGGTCAATAACACTAAGATTTCCCTTTCCTTAAAACAGAAAAGGGCGTCCCACTCCTCCGGAGTATTACTGATAAGTATTCATTTATTTATACGTTAGGTTTCCATATCTATCTATTTAATATCTATCTATCTAGAGAATGGAATTCTTTTATTTTTACTATGCATATAATTCTTTATATTTATAATCTTTTATAGGTTATACATGTTCTATGAGACCAAAAAGAAGAAATGGCAAGATAGATTGTATCTCAAGGGGGAAATAATGATGTGGAAAACCAGACAGGGATTCTATA